GGATTTTTTTAACCCCGAGGGTTTTGTGTGCATATAGTATGCAAAAATGAAAAATTATGTCCAAAATTTCCCGATCTTATTCAATGAATACCTCCTAACTGTCCATAGGAGAAAGAATAGGTAGGGATGACAGGATTTGAACCTGTGACATTTTGTACCCAAAACAAACGCGCTACCAAGCTGCGCTACATCCCTTTTAAAGATTGTTGTACAGTGTCCATTGTATAAAATCCATGTCTTGTTTTCCACATCCTTCTTTTTTGCTCTACCATCTCTATATAGATAGGTAGATAATTTTTTTGTCATTTTCTTTTAGAGGGCGACAAAATGGAATCTGCTGGATCATTGTACATATATATGCATTTTAGTTAGTAATTCCTAATTAGAATTTCATTTCAAGCAAAAACAAAGAATCTTGAACTAAAATTCAAATATCGGGTTATCTATGATCTATGTATTAGAGACTATATATGTATTACAATATACAATATAAATAAAGAATTGAAATAAATAAGAAAAAAAAAAAAAAAGAAAAGACGAAGGAGGATTTTCAATGCGAGATATAAAAACATATCTCTCAACGGCACCTGTGCTAACCACTCTATGGTTTGGGTCTTTAGCAGGTCTATTGATAGAAATTAATCGTTTATTTCCAGATGCCTTGTCATTCCCTTTTTTTTCATCTTGATTGAATTCTTTTATTGATCTGTGAAAAAATGAAGAAGATTTGAGATACAATTCTACGTAACATGGCTCCAATTTCGCCTCCTTTTTCTTTTCTATTCTCAAAAAAGAAAGAGAAAGAGTGTATCGAACCTCAGTCAAAATACAGTGAATCTACGATAGAATTTTGGGGAAAATAAATGGAAATGTGGATCCAGTCTAGGGGCGGTTCCACGAAATTCTAACATAGAAAGAAGAAGAAGATACTGAGATTAGGATAGGAAGAATTCCTAGTTAGAAAAAATTGTATTAATTAATTATTATGATATTCGTAATATTATTCTATTAATGAATATGACTCTTTTTCTTTATAGTTATATTAATTAATAGTAATTCTTTTTTAGATTATAGTACTTAGAAGTCATTCGAATTATTAGAATTAGAAAAAGAAAATATTTACAAATTCCATTTCTAGTTAATAACTTTTATTAATATAGTTAATATAGTTAATATAGTATAGATATAGAATATAGATTCTTTTTTCTTTTCTTTGGTTCGGATCAAAAAGAAAATGAAGAGAGTTCTAAAGTGAAGTCGATCCAAAATGAAAAGGAGGTTCATGGCCAAGGGTAAAGATATTAGAATTATAGTGATTTTGGAATGTACCTGTTGTGTTCGAAAGGGTGTCAATAAAAAATCGCCGGGCATTTCTAGATATATTACTCAAAAGAATCGACACAATACACCCAATCGACTAGAATTTAGAAAATTTTGTCGCTATTGTCAAAAGTATACAATTCATGGGGAAATAAAGAAATAGATGTAACGGAATGCTTGTGTTATTTTTACAAGTAGTGGGAAGACTAAGAACTTTACATCTTAACATATATAATACAAACCAAATCCTATTTTGGTCGAATCTTAATTAAATGAATAAAAAAAAGTATTCTATTTTATAGATTATTTTCTATAGATATATAGAAGGAATAAACAAACCATGGATAAATCCAAACAACCTTTTCGTAAATCCAAGCGATCTTTTCGTAGACGTTTACCCCCAATCGGATCGGGGGATCGAATCGATTATAGAAACATGAGTTTAATTAGTCGATTTCTTAGTGAACAAGGAAAAATATTATCTAGACGGACAAATAGGTTAACTTTGAAACAACAACGATTAATTACTATTGCTATAAAACAAGCTCGTATTTTATCTTTGTTACCTTTTCGTAATAATGAGAAACAATTGGAGAGAGTGGAGTCGATCCCTAGAACTACTGGTCCTAGAACCAAAAATAAATAGATAGACTCTTCAAAAGTCCAATCGGAACTCAAGCTCATATTAATATGAATTTTTTGCTCAAAAAAAACTAGAATCCAGATTTGATTCTGGTATTATAAACTCTAAAATTATAAATAAAGTCAAAATGGGGAAGAAATCTTTTTTTCTTGAAAGATGTTCGTTTATTCCTACTACTCAAATCTTCATTTCTTTTTCTTCTATCTTCCCGGAGTCCATTCTCCGGGAAATCCTGTTTCAATCATTCTTGTTTCCTGTATAATAATTAAGATTCTTTTATTCCTTTATTTGATTTGTATTCTTTTTTTTTTTTTTATTTTTGATTAATGATTTTCTTTGAAATAATATCAAAACAATTCTTATTTGATAGGGCTATTTGCGCAAGTATTTTACGATTCAGAAGCAATTGTCTCTTGTACAGATTGTGTATGAATAGGCTATAACTATAGAATAGCCTATCCTCACGAGTTACCGCATTTATCCGAGTGATCCACAAACGACGAAAATCTCTCTTTTTCCTGCTCCTATTTCGATGAGAAGAAACCAAAGCTCTCATTCTTTGTTGAGTAGTTGTTCGAGTAAGTCTTGAATGAGCCCCTATAAAGGTTGATGCAAATAAACGAATCTTTTTTCGACGTCTCCGAGCTGTATATCCTCGTTTAACTCTGGTCATTGAATCAAATGAAATTTTCTTGAATAACTAATTGATTTCTCTTCTTTCAGTCATCCTTTTCCTCCGGTCGATTAATAACAAAACGGATTCTTCCGATATATAAAATATAAATTCCAATGGCTTTTGCGACTATGACCTTCCCGACCACGATTTTTTCTTTCTTCAAGGTAGGTATCTCGCCTGGAAATAAGAAATTAAAATGCTACTAAATAAAAAAGAATAGTGGGTTTCCTCGTTTCTATGGTAACTTCTGAAACGGTGAGGTCCTCTCTATACACCGGAGCCTCTTCTTTCATTTCATCGAATTTTATCGTGAACTTGTATAGTTCACACTCTTTGGCTCTACCCATTCATTTTTCAATTAGAATTCTTTTTTCAATTCTAATTATAAAGTAATAGTCCTTTTCACAAAAAAGCTATCCATACAGTGACGGCATTTAATTCGGAAAGTTGGCTAGGTAGCTGACCCTGTTAGTCCGTTTTTTCAAGAAAAGGAATAGGAGCATAACCTTTTTCCTCCGCTTAATGGATAACTATTTGTTACCAATGGAGAATTCCTTCTCATCTCAAATGGAGTGATTGGATTTTCACCAATAGAAACCATAAATTCATAACATAATTAAGTAGATTATAGATCTTCATTTTTAGATACTAGTCAATTAAAAGGCCGTCTTTCACTATATCTATCCTAATTCATTGGTAGTGGTCGTTGATACTGTAAAAAACTTTTACATTTTTCAAACTCATGATCTGAAATGAACGAGTCGCACTTACACCCTAGTACATGTTCCTCGACGCTGAGGACATCCTCGAAGAGCGGGAGATTTCGTGACATTTCTTATTGGCTGTCGTGCGTTTCTAATAAGTTGTTTAATGGTTGGCATGGCGTGTCTATAGAATCTCATTCTAGATAGAATAGAGCGGGGGGTTGGTTTAGATCGATCTTAACCTGATGGTTGATGATTATGAATGATTTCTATTCACACGGGAAATTCCAATTTTTAAAAGGAATTCGTATATTTATATGGAATCCCCAGTATTATCATTTTCGACCGCTACAAGATCAACGATGCCATGAGCTTGGGCTTCTGTTGCTGACATAAAAACATCCCTTTCCATATCTTCGGATATAACCCATAAAGGGTTGCCCGTTCTTTGTACATAAACTTTTGTGAGAGTTTCGCGAAGCTTCAATAGTTCTTCTGCTTCCAGAATAAATTCTCCTGCTTGTGCCTCGTAAAAAGAACTAGCAGGTTGGTGAATCATAACCCTGATGATATTGATATAACATCATGAATGGTTCTTCTATCTATATATTGCACGATTGGGTTAAAGTATTAAAGTAAGGGGGAATCAAAAGAACAATAAAAAATAGAATTAAACAACCGTACGGGCATCTTTTGTACATTGCATACGGCTCTGCAATGGAATTTATCTTTTCGATAGAAGCTATTCTATCGAAAAGAATAAATAGAACCTATCCGATCCAAATAGTTAAATGATCCATTTACCACCCTTCCTTTCGTAGTAGTTAAAAAGATACTATGATGGTTCTGTTGCTTTATATATTTTTATCTCGTCTGTGGTTTAGCAATCCCAAAGTTTTTTTTTGATAGGATCCAAGAAGGATCAAATGATTTTTTCCATTTTTTTTTTAACTCTTTCTCTCATAACATAAAAATAAGAAAGAGACTTCTGGTGTGGAAGAATAATGGTTTGTGACGCTGAAATTGACTCTTGCTTGACACATAAAATCAAATTGGGAATAACCCTTCTTTCATACTACTATCTCGATACAAAATCTCATGTTAGAAAAAAACAATAAAGGTTTGTTCATATCGAACTCGAATTGCCATGCTATTATTACTTATTCTTTATTTGATTCATATTCGATACAGCGAAGGCATAGTATTCTTTTCTTTTTTTTTCAAATAAAAAAACTCATTGGCGCCAAGCGTGAGGGAATGCTAGACGTTTGGTAATTTCTCCTCCGACCAGAACGAAAGATCCCATTGAAGCGGCTAATCCCATACATATTGTATGTACATCCGGTGACACAAATTGCATAGTATCATAAATGGCTATTCCTGGTATTACCCATCCGCCTGGAGAATTTATAAACAAATAAAGATCCCTAGTATCATCTTCTATGCTGAGATATATCATGAGACCAACAAGTTGATTCGAGATCTCGCTATCAACCTCTTGGCCTAAAAAAAGTAATCTTTCTCGATGAAGTCGGTTGATTAGGGCAAAATTGTATCCCTGAGGAACCGTACGTGCACCTTTGGATGCATACGGTTCGAAAGAATTGCGAAAAAAATCAATGTGTCGATTCCAATCCTATTTCTTTTTTTTTTTTTAACATGAGTTTTGCTCTCCTTCCCCTTCCCTATATTCTATAATGTAGAAAATCAAAAAGAATTTTATGAACTTATTGAACTAACCTCTCATTGATGTATTGTTTCATCGAAATTCAAATTACGATGTCATTTTCTTGTTCCTGAATGGGCCCTTTCAATTCTTTTAGGTTCTTGTTCTACTCCGGGGGAAGATTTGCCCGAATTCCATTTGAGCATATAGGTCAAATGATTCCAGTACCACTTCTTTTTTTTTTCAATTTTTCATACCTTTCCCAAAAATATTCGATGTATTCATCATACTACTCCATTGGTAGGTAGTTTAAAATTATCCCTATAGTAAGTCTAATAATAGTCTATGATACAAGCAGTAATCGTGTAATTCTTATATATTCTACAAAATAGATTCTCTTATAGTAAGTTATATTCTATTTCATTAATAATGAATTTAATAAATTATTAAGAATTTAATGAAATTTCTATTTTCTTTTTATATTCTTTATTTCAGAATTACTACATTTACACTCCCATTCTATTACTTTTACTCTTACCATTTACAATTTGGTATTCTTTGAACGGAGCCTGGATACTTTCTTTTATCAGTCCAAGTAAACCATCAATTATTTTAATTGATAATATTGATTCCCAATAGGAATTATTGTGCTTCACGCTCCGAATTATTGATGGTTCAATAAATAATGAATATATATTTATTGGATTGGGCGAAACATAGAATACTCGATCGAGGGAGATAACGGAGAAATACCATATGACCAATCTGTCTGACAAGTCGCACTATACGTCAACCCAAGCTGCATCTTCCTCTCCAGGACTCCGAAAAGGTACTTTTGGAACACCAAGGGGCATTAAGATAAAGAAAAAAATGAAGTACTATATTTTACTTTAATATGGAAACGTAACAATGGTTTTATTGTCTTCATCATTTTTTCTCTTTCTTTTCTATTCTTATATTCTATTTTTATATCTTTTAATCTTCTTTCTATTTAGAATCTTATTTAGATTCTATAAAATAGAACTTAAGATTCTTATCTAGCTAGACTTATAGTATATATAAGTATATATATATAGAAATATAGAACTGGAAGGTTCATAGAGGAATACAGAATGAATAAAGAAAGATTGTAACGAAGGGGATCGATGGGATCAGCCGATTGTTCGAATGATTTCGAATTCTAAAAAAGTATCTATGCATTTTTTTCCCTAAAAATCCTCCCATTGCGTATTGGTACTTATTGGGTATAGAATAAGATCTGTTTCTATTTGTTCTTCTAAATAGAAAGAAATAGAAAGAATTCTATTTCATTAAAAATAAAAAGAAGGGAATACAAATAAATATTAATCCTTTCCTATAAAAAATCTACCAAACAGGTGAAATACACGGTCTAGTCTTTTCCAATGCGATAAAGTTACATAATGTCTATTTCTTTTTCAGAAAGGGGTATTTACATGGGTTTGCCTTGGTATCGTGTTCATACCGTTGTATTGAATGATCCCGGTCGATTACTTTCTGTCCATATAATGCATACAGCTCTAGTTTCTGGTTGGGCCGGCTCGATGGCTCTATATGAATTAGCGGTTTTTGATCCCTCTGACCCTGTTCTTGATCCAATGTGGAGACAAGGCATGTTCGTTATACCCTTCATGACTCGTTTAGGAATAACCAATTCGTGGGGGGGTTGGAATATATCGGGAGGAACTATAATGAATCCGGGCATTTGGAGTTATGAAGGCGTGGCAGGAGCACATATTTTGTTTTCTGGCTTGTGCTTCTTGTCAGCTATCTGGCATTGGGTGTATTGGGACCTAGAAATATTCTGTGATGAACGTACGGGAAAACCTTCTTTGGATTTGCCCAAGATCTTTGGGATTCATTTATTTCTCTCAGGAGTTGCTTGCTTTGGCTTTGGTGCATTTCATGTAACAGGATTATATGGTCCTGGTATATGGGTGTCTGATCCTTATGGACTAACGGGAAAAGTACAATCTGTAAATCCAGCGTGGGGTGCGGAAGGTTTTGATCCTTTTGTTCCGGGGGGAATAGCTTCTCATCATATTGCAGCAGGTACATTGGGCATATTAGCGGGTCTATTCCATCTTAGTGTCCGTCCGCCTCAACGTTTATACAAAGGATTACGCATGGGTAATATTGAAACTGTGCTTTCCAGTAGTATTGCTGCTGTTTTTTTTGCAGCTTTCGTAGTTGCTGGAACTATGTGGTATGGTTCAGCAACTACTCCAATCGAATTATTTGGTCCCACTCGTTATCAGTGGGATCAGGGGTACTTCCAACAAGAAATATATCGAAGAGTTGGGGCCGGACTAGCCGAAAATTTGAGCTTATCGGAAGCTTGGTCTAAAATTCCCGAAAAATTAGCTTTTTACGATTACATTGGTAATAATCCGGCGAAAGGGGGATTATTCAGAGCAGGCTCAATGGATAATGGGGATGGAATAGCTGTTGGGTGGTTGGGGCACCCCATATTTAGAGATAAAGAAGGGCGTGAACTCTTTGTACGTCGTATGCCTACCTTTTTTGAAACATTTCCGGTAGTTTTGGTAGATGGAGACGGAATTGTGAGGGCCGATGTTCCTTTTAGAAGGGCAGAATCCAAGTATAGTGTTGAACAAGTAGGGGTAACTGTTGAATTCTGTGGTGGAGAACTCAATGGAGTCATTTATAGTGATCCTGCTACTGTGAAAAAATATGCTAGACGTGCCCAATTAGGTGAGATTTTTGAATTAGACCGGGCTACTTTGAAATCCGATGGTGTTTTTCGTAGTAGTCCAAGGGGTTGGTTCACTTTTGGGCATGCTACGTTTGCTTTGCTTTTCTTTTTCGGACACATTTGGCACGGCGCCAGAACCTTGTTCAGAGATGTTTTTGCCGGTATTGATCCAGATTTGGATGCTCAAGTGGAATTTGGAACATTCCAAAAACTTGGAGATCCAACTACAAGGAGACAAGTAGTCTGATACAAAATTCCTTTGCCATCTTTTGCCTCTATTTTTTCTTTTATTCTAGTATTTAGATATTTCATTATATTTCATATATTTATCTTTTTTCTATATTTTTATGTATAAATAGAATAATATAGAAAAAAGATAAATAGAATATAATCGAATAGTAATAAGATATGAATGACTATATCTATACTAATACATACTATATAGATAGTAATAGTTAGTAATAGTAAATTGTAAATCTCAAATTCGAATTTCTTTAGTAAATAATCCAAAATGAATAGGTGTGGAAGCTATAATTGTAAACCACGATCGAATCTATGGAAGCATTGGTTTATATATTCCTCTTAGTTTCGACTTTAGGGATAATTTTTTTCGCTATCTTTTTTCGAGAACCACCTAAAGTTCCAACTAAAAAAATGAAATGATTTTTCATTATTTCCATTGAAGTAATGAGCCCCCATATTAATATTGGAGCTCATTACTTCAACTAGTCCCCATGTTCTTCGAAGGGATCTCTTAATTTTTGAGAGGGTTGCCCAAAAGCGGTATATAAGGCATACCCAGTAAAGCTTACAAGTAAACCGGATATGGAGATGGCGACTAGGGTTGCTGTTTCCATTTTTCGATAATTTCAAGATCACAAAGGATCACGATAATGTTGTTTATTTACAACTACAACGGAATGGTATACAAAGTCAACAGATTTAAACCCATGATGAAAGAGGATTTATGGCTACAAAAACCGTTGAGAGTAGTTCTAGATCTGGGCCAAGATCAACTGGCGTAGGGAATTTATTGAAACCATTGAATTCGGAATATGGAAAAGTAGCTCCAGGGTGGGGGACTACACCACTTATGGGAGTTGCAATGGCTCTATTTGCAATATTTCTATCTATTATTTTAGAAATTTATAATTCATCTGTTTTACTGGATGGAATTTCAATTAATTAGTTCATAAAAACTAGTAAGTCCTAGCAAAAAGATTATTTTACTTATACTTACTTAATGCTTAAGATACTGAATACTTCAACTTAAGATTACCTAAGACTTGGATTTATAGACCATTCTGGTAGTTCGATCGTGAAATTTATTTGTTTCGATATTTCATTTCCGGAATATGAGCGTGTGACTTGTTATAATTGATCCTATTGATAATACAGAGAATGGACCTGTCATCTCTATCAAGATGATTCTACCTCGTCAGATATTTATTCTAGTCTCTGGAGCACGGACTATATAGAATAGATCAAGAAAAGAAATATTTGAACTATGATTCATACCTATTATTCAGACCTCGCAACCGGATGAAAAAAAAATGGAAATAGGGAAATAGGTCTTTTCTAAATCAAACAATTTTTTCCTTCATACTTCCGAAAGAAACCTCTTTCTCTAGATTTTGTTGAGTTATTACATTCATTGAAGAAGTGATGATCAAATGGTTTTTACTCAGAAATCCTTTGAGTTTAGCTTTGGTTTTCTTAAATCATCGTGGTTCTAGTATGAATCTGAGGTTTCAATTGATTCATAGGGTCTCAACAAGAGAATTCCTATAAAAAAAAAAAGATAGGGAAGAGAAGATTCAAGAGGCCTGTCATGATTAACATAAAGAAAGATAGATGAGCCAACTTGATATTGTATTTCTTGGCATTATCATCACAAAGAAGAGATTCCGGATTTTTCTTACTTCGTATCTTTGGGTCAAATCGAGTCAAGTGGCTAAGCCACAAGAAGTTTGAAACTCTCTATTCCATATCCGTTGAAACCAGTATTTGTGTGTTTCGGCTTGAGCCGTACGAGATGAAATTTTCATATACGGCTCTAAGAGGGGGAGTCTTTCTTGGTTTACCTATCTCAATAAAGTATATGATTGGTTCGAGGAACGTCTCGAGATTCAAGCGATTGCAGATGATATAACTAGTAAATATGTTCCTCCTCATGTCAATATATTTTATTGTTTAGGGGGGATTACGCTGACTTGTTTTTTAGTACAAGTAGCTACGGGTTTTGCTATGACCTTTTACTATCGTCCAACTGTTACAGAGGCTTTTTCCTCTGTTCAATACATAATGACTGAGGCCAACTTTGGTTGGTTAATTCGATCAGTTCATCGATGGTCAGCAAGTATGATGGTTCTAATGATGATCTTGCACGTATTTCGTGTGTATCTTACGGGGGGTTTTAAAAAACCCCGCGAATTAACTTGGGTTACAGGGGTAGTTCTGGCTGTATTGACCGCATCTTTTGGCGTAACTGGTTATTCCTTACCTCGGGACCAAATTGGCTATTGGGCAGTAAAAATTGTAACAGGCGTACCTGAAGCTATTCCTATAATAGGATCACCTTTGGTAGAATTCTTACGTGGAAGTGCTAGTGTGGGCCAGTCCACTTTGACTCGTTTTTATAGTTTACATACTTTTGTATTGCCTCTTCTTACTGCCGTATTTATGTTAATGCACTTTCCAATGATACGTAAGCAAGGTATTTCGGGTCCTTTATAGAGAAGGCAGATCATAGATATTTGTAATTTATTATATAGGGGAGGAACAAGAGTCTTTTATTGCTACAAATATGTATTATTGAAAAATAAGGCATGTTATTTGGATACTTGTATTCAATTCTGAAGTATTTTTTATTTGATACGAATCGAATAGTTGAACTATATTTTCCTAAAAGGGGATGGATTATGGGAGTGTGTGACTTGAACTATTGATTGGTCCATGCAGATCTATGATTTTATCCGCCAAGTTGGAATTCACAACCCAACGTGTCTCCACATCCAACCATCATGTCAGTCCCTTTATGTAGCATAGGATAGGCCGGTTTTAACTTGAGGAGAATATTTTCTATGATCATACCCGAATCATGTCATACATGAAAAGGCTCCGTAAGATCCCTAGAATAAGTGATGTGGAATGATCCAATGTTCTATTTATTTACTTTGTTTGATTTTTTTTTTTTTTTTAGTAATCTTAGTAAATTTTTTATAGTATGTAGATTTATTTATATTACTTTGTATTTTTTTTTTTTTTTTTAGTAATCTTAGTAAATTTTTTATAGTATGTAGATGCATTCATTTCCTTTGCATCGACCCTGATCTATTATACTATCGGAGTTAAATAAGGGATCTAAGGAAGAACAGGGGCTAGACTTTATTAGTAACAAGTAAAAACTTTGTATTTTGTTTATGTAATACAATCGAGATGTTGTGAGGATAAATACCAACCAAAAGATATGAGACAATCCAAAAAGCACTTGATCATGATCAAATTTGTAAGCCGACTTGGATATTGAGCATTTCCCTGTTGCCAGAACTGAATTATTTGCAATGAATAATGAATCGTTGAAACTCGGGGAAATGGAATTTGATAAATAGTTTATTACATAGAGTCATTCTACATTATATATGTAGATATGTATAAAATATAGGTTTTCTATGGACCTATTTATGTTCTATGGATCTATTTCTGTGATTCTTTTGATTCTTGCTCGAGCCGGATGATAAAAAATTATCATGTCCGGTTCTTTTGGGGGATGGATCCACAAGAGTTAACCTATCCAAATAACAAAGAAACCTGATTTGAATGATCCTGTATTAAGAGCTAAATTGGCTAAAGGGATGGGACATAATTATTATGGAGAACCCGCATGGCCCAATGATCTTTTATATATTTTTCCAGTAGTAATCCTAGGCACTATTGCATGTAGTGTGGGTTTAGCAGTTCTAGAGCCGTCAATGATAGGTGAACCGGCGGATCCGTTTGCAACTCCGTTGGAAATATTACCCGAATGGTACTTCTTTCCCGTATTTCAAATACTTCGCACAGTGCCCAATAAATTATTGGGTGTTCTTTTAATGGTTTCAGTACCAATAGGATTATTGACAGTACCTTTTTTGGAGAATGTCAATAAATTCCAAAATCCATTTCGTCGTCCAGTAGCTACAACAGTATTTTTGATCGGTACCGCAGTAGCTCTTTGGTTAGGTATTGGAGCAACTTTACCTATCGATAAATCCCTCACTTTAGGTCTTTTTCAAAGTTAAATACCACGACATAGGTATCTAAGGAAGATCCTCTTCTGGATCTTCCCTAGATACATCAATCTTATTATGTATCTATTCTGCAAATATATGGACCGTGTCGGAGATTCAAAACTTATTCTATTATTTTTTATTTTATTTATAATTCTAAAAACTAAAAAATTCCAATGGATTTAAAATGAAAACTTTTTCTTAGGTAAATTGATTGCAAAATGCTTCTGTAGAGTGCCCAATATCTTTTTTATATCTTCTATGCGAAAATATTCCATTTTCATAAGATCTTCTTGACTGTGATTCAAAAGGTCCAAGAATGTATGTATATTGGACCTTTTGAGACAATTATAGGTCCTGGAAGACAATTCTGATTGGTCAATAAAAAGACATGTCAATGGAATTCCTTTTTTGTTTTTCTTGAGATTAGTGAATCTGTCTTGAAAGGAAAAAAAGGGTAGATTCCATCTGTTTTCATTTTCCTCTAAATTCATGTACTCTTCCTCTGCATGTAGAAAAGGAATCAATAAATCAATCAAATTACGAGAAGCTTCATAAAGTGCTTCTTTAGGAGTTAAACTTCCATTCGTCCATATTTCTAGAAAGAGTATCTCTTGTTTTTCATTCCCAGTCCCATAAGAATGAATACTATGATTTGCATTTCGAACAGGCATAGATACAATATCTATAGGATAACTTCCATCGTGAGATTCATTTGTGGATTTCATATGATATCCACGACCTCTCTTGATTTGTAATTCAATACACAAATCAATTGGTTCTGTCAGGTTAGCTATATGCTGTGTCGTGTCAACTATTTGTACAGAAGGTGGTGAGATAATATCTTGAGCTGTTATGTATTTAGGTCCCCTGACGCAAATGGATGCGCCCCTAACTCCATAGAGATTACTTTTCAATACAATCTCTTTCAAATTTATTAAAATCTCATGTACTGATTCTTCAATACCCTCTATCGTAGAATATTCATGCAGAACATTTTCAGATGTTGCACGTGTGATACATGTTCCTTCTATTTCTCCAAGTAAAGCCCTTCGCATGGCAATACCTATGGTATTGGCTTGACCTTTCATAAGCGGGGACAGAACAAAACGACCATAATAAAGACGCTTGCTGTCTACTCTTGATTCAACACATTTCCACTTTAGTGTTCGAGTGGATCCTGCTACTTCTTCTCGAACCATACTATTATTTTTCTTTTATTTATGATTATTGGATCAGATCATTGAATCATTTATTTCTCTTGGAATCTCTTGAATTATTATTTCTACACACGTCTTTTTTTAGGGGGGCGACATCCATTATGCGGCATGGGTGTTACATCACGTACGAAACTTAATAGCATCCCATTTCTCCGAATGGCTCGTAATGCCGCATCTCTTCCGAGACCTGGACCCTTTATCATAACTTCTGCTCGTTGCATACCCTGATCAACTAATGTACGAATAGCATTAAATGCCGCGGCTTGAGCAGCATAGGGTGTTCCTTTTCTTGTGCCTCTGAATCCAGAAGTACCTGCGGAAGCCCAAGAAACCACCCGACCTCGTACATCTGTAACAGTTACAATAGTATTGTTGAAACTCGCTTGAACATGAATAACTCCTTTTGGTATTCTACGTTCATTCTTTTTTGAACCAATACGTGCATTCTTACGTAAACCAATTTTTGCTATAGGTTTTGTCATATTTTATTAGATCATATTCATAAGAATAAAATAAAAAGAAAGAAGAATCAGAAAGATACGGGGATAGCTATTTAATATAAAAACGAATCCTTTCTTTTTACATGTACATGATGTACATGGGTTTTTCTTTTAAAAAGTTCTTGATTTAGAACTTGAGAAGGATTACCCCTGTCTCTGTTTATGTCTCAGATTGGAACAAATGACTATAATTCGACCCCGCCTACGAATCAAACGACATTTTTCACAAATTTTACGAACAGAAGCCCTTATTTTCATATTTATCATTCCTTATTTTCATTCTGAATCTATTTTTTTTGAAACAAAAATTAGTTTATTGCATTTTTGAACTTCGAATTATATCCCTACGAAAAGGATGTTTCAAAGAATGATCTAATCGTTCGAATCTTTTTTGCGAAGTCTATAAATTATACGTCCCCTGGTTGAATCATAACGACTCATTTCGATTTTGACTCTATCTCCGGGTAGTATACGTATAAAACTGCGTCGGATTCTCCCTGAAATATAACCTAGAATTAGATCTTCATTATCTAATCGAACTCGGAACATACCGTTGGGAAGTGATTCAGTAATTAAACCCTCATGAATCAATTTTTGTTCTTTCATTCCAGGGAACCCCCTTTAAGTATTAATTAATAGAGGAAGAGTTCTATAATTCACTTCTCCTCTCTCTTTTACAAATAGTAAGTTCAAGAGAAAATTAGGGTACCCCAGGAGAATCACCATATATAACACAAAATTTCTCCTCCAATTTTTTCTAGTCGAGCTTCTCGATCTGTCATTATACCTCGAGAAGTAGAAAGAATTACAATTCCCATTCCACCTAAAATTTTAGGAATTCGTTGATAGTTGGAATAGATTCGTAGACCGGGTCGGCTGATACGTTTTAATTTTATTTTATTTCCTTTCCTAGTCTTTCTATGTCGTAAGGTTGAAACCAAGAAATTTTTTTGACTTTCTTGATGTTTTCGAACGTTTTCAATAAAACCTTCTCGTAAAAGTATTTTCACAATGTTTTTAGTGATATTAGTAGATACTATTTGAACTCTTCCTTTTTGATCTATGTCAGCATTTCTTATAGAAGTTATTATATCGGCAATAATGTCCCTACCCATGATGAACTATAGTTATTGGTGCCTTCTAATTTTGATATAATCAACATGCTTCTTTTTTGTTTTATTTTTTATTCAATTTTTTTTCATTATTTCATTATTAAAATTTCTAAGAAATTTAAAGTATATACATGAGACACAATCTATTAATCAGATCTATTTCAGATATTTGAATATTCTATATATAGAATATATATAGAATATAGATAGGATATATCCTATTTTCATCTATAAGAATCTATAAGACCTCGGGTGCTAATGAAACTATTTTAGTAAAATTCAACTGTCGCAATTCTCGAGCAACCGCACCAAAGATTCGAGTTCCTTTTGGATTTCCTTCTTGATCAATGATAACCGCTGCATTGTCATCATATCGTATTATCATGCCGTTGTCACGTTTGAGTTCTTTACATGTGCGTACAATCACAGCTCTAATTATTTCTGATCTTTCTAGAGGCATGTTGGGCACTGCTTCTTTGATTACAGCAACAATAACATCGCCAATATGAGCATATCGGTGATTACCAGTTCCTATGATTCGAATACACATCAATTCTTGAGCTCCACTGTTATCCGCTACATTCAAAAGGGTCTGAGGTTGAATCATATCATTTTTATTTTAATCTCTTATTTAAATGCAAGGGATAATGAAAAAAAAAAGAAATATTGTCTGTCCAGAGATAAAGAAATCCGTAGTTGTTTTTTCATTATCCATACTCCTTCTTCTTTTACTTTTGTTTACCTATCCTGAAATAACAAATTGAGTTCGTATAGGCATTTTGCATGCTGCTATTTTCATAGCAGCTTTGGCTACAGTTTCTGATACTCCACTAATTTCATAAAGTATTCGGCTCGGTTTAACAACGGATACCCAATATTCGGGGGATCCCTTTCCCGAACCCATACGTGTTTCTGTAGGTCTCACAGTAACAGGTTTGTCGGGAAAGATACGTACCCATATCTTTCCACCACGACGCGCATATCGTGTCATTGCTCTTCGCCCTGCTTCTATTTGTCTAGCTGTGATCCAAGCAGGTTCAAGTGCCTGAAGAGCGTATCTGCCAAAACAAATCTGATTGCCTCGGCAAGATATTCCCTTCATTCGACCTCTATGTTGTTTACGAAATCTGGTTCTTTTGGGGTTATAGTTGATGGTTGTTTCTGAATTCCATCTCTACTGCAAAACCGGACATGAGAGTTTCTTCTCATCCAGCTCCTCACGAATGAAATGATTCAATAATATTATATATACACAATATACACATGTATTTCTGTATTTCATTCTATCAAAATTCTATCAAAATAAAGAATATACTAATTTTTTATATTGAATTTTTGGATTTGTTACATAGGTAGCTTTATATATAACTAGGTGTGTTTTTCTATTTTATTTTATCTTTTTATTTTATCAAAATTTCTAATAAAAGAAATTCTGAAATTAAAGAAAAATAAAGAAAGGTTTCGCGGGCGAATATTGACTCTTTCCTCCTTCATTTGTAGGGTCAATTCATGACCATTCAGAATAAATATATTTTTTTGGTTCATTCCGCCATCCTACCCAATGAATCATTAGGATTGATTCGTTTTCAAGAAAATCCTATGTAATCACGGGTTCCATCGTTCCCATAGCTTCTCTATTAATGCTTAGGCTTTGAACTCTGCAATGGAGCTCTCAACAAAATTTGTTATTTGTTTGCGAGTTAATCTCCTCAGTTTTTCTTAACCCGAAGCTCGATTCAATTATTCTCTATTTTCTATTATTTAGATTATTATTTTAATTTCATTTATTTAATTTATTTTCTTCTATAGTTTCTATTTTTTATTTGTATATTTCTTATTCTATTGTAATTAGTGTAATTAGATATTTTTTATTTTTATTATATATTGATATATATTGATGTTGATGCTTTATAACACTGCCTTTTTTATTTTTTTTTTTTTTATGAGTTAATTCTTCATAAACCATACATATGGGAATCATATATCATTGATATCTTTATTCTCTCTTTCTATCATCCTTCCATTTTTCCACATCCCCCCTTTTTTTTTTCACAATTCATAATCAGATTTCTTTTTTATTAAAAGAATTTCAGTTGCTACAACTATATGATCGATTCAGTCATATAGTGACTGTTTCTTGGGATCTCGACAATACGAAGCAATAAGTTGGTTTTTAATTTTGAGTTTCTTGAGTTTTGATAGTTACTAAGTTTATAGTCGGGTCAGACTGTTTCTTTTTCTTTTTTCAATCTAAATTCTAAACTCTAAAGAAAAAACTAACGAGTCACACACTGAGCATAGCAATTATAATAAAATCTAAATGAAATCAAAGGGTAAATCAAATTTTTATTCAACCTTATAGAATTATAATTGTTTGTTTTTCTTTGATTAATTGATTAAGAAAAAAATAAGAAAAGAGTTTCTAAATCTTTTTTATCGATGAGCAGAATGGCGAGATAAAGAAAGGTCCATTATTCTTATTTTCTTATTCTTGGTTTACAAATATCCAAATTTTGATGCCTAAGACTCCATAGATAGTTCTAATTGTATAGGAACAGTGATCAATTTTAGCGCGAATTGTTTGTAAGGGAACCCTGCCTTCTCTGATCCATTCGACACGTGCAATCTCTTTTCCGTCGATACGTCCTGCAATTTGCACTTGAATTCCTTTTGTATCCGTTTGTTCAGTTAATTCAATAGCTTTTTTCATTGCCTTTCGAAATGAGACTCTATTTTTTAATTGTAAAGCTATATATTCTGCAAGAATATTAGGTTGTCCATAAGGCTTTTCAATTCTTGTGATAGCAATATTGAGTCTCCGGTTTACAGAATGAAACTTTTTTTGTACATTCATCTGTAATTCTTCGACTCCCCGTGTCCGTCCTTCTATTAATAAGTTGGGAAATCCAATGTAGATTATGACCTGAATCAAATCTATTCTTTTTTGAATTACTATACGGGCAATTCCTTCGAAACCTGAGGATATTTTCTTATTTTTTTTTACATAGTCCTTAATACAATTCCGTATTCTTTCATCTTCTTGTAGACCCATGGAAAAATTCTTTGATTTTGCGAACCAAAAAGAATGATGACTTTGAGTTGTTCCAAGTCTGAAACCAAGTGGATTTATTTTTTGTCCCATATTTTTATATTCTTTTTCCATCCATTTTTTTCTAAATAGGAATCTAAATTTTAGATTTTAAAGAAATCTTTATATGACAAGTGGTTTTTTTTATCAGATAACTACGTCCTCGAGCCCGGGGTTTTAACTTTTTTACAATAGCACCTCTATTGACTTCAGCTTTACTAATAAATAAATCAGCTTCATTTAAACCCATATTATGACTAGCATTTGCTGCTGCAGAATAAACTAATTTTAAAATTGGATAAGATGCCCAATAAGGCATTAGTTCCAGTATCATGAGTGTTTCCTCATAAGAACGTCCCCGAATCTGATCAATTACTCTTCGTGCTTTGAAAACAGACATATATATATGTTGAGCTAAAACTTTTGCTTCTCTATCCGAATTTTCGTTCTTTATCATAAAAGTTCTCCCCCGCCAATGAATGATAAGTGCCTAGGTGAAGCATAGTATAAGATAAGTCAGAAAAGTCTAAGTCTTATGAAAAAGAAAATAAATATACCTCTACTCTTACTATAAGATAAAGACTCTTAAGATATAAGATAAGGCTTTTCACATGAATACTTAGTAGAACGACTAACGACGAGATTTATTATCGTTTCTCGCGTGTCTCACGAAAGTGAGAGTAGGTGCAAATTCTCCCAATTTGTGACCGACCATACGATCTGTGATATAAATAGGTAAATGTTCCTTTCCATTATGAATAGCGATTGTATGGCCAATCATTGTGGGTATAATGGTAGATGCCCGAGACCAAGTCACTATGATTTCTTTCTCCTCCCTCCTGTTGAGTTTTTCAATTCTTCCCGATAAATGATTAGCTACAAAAGGATTTTTTTTGAGTGAACGTGTCACGGCTGATTACTCCTTTTTTTACATTTTTGAAATTGGCATTCTATGTCCAATATCTCGATCTTAATCTGAAGTATAATGATGAATGGAAAAAAGAGAAAATCCTTTAGCTAGATAAGGGAAGGGGCGGATGTAGCCAAGTGGATCAAGGCAGTGGATTGTGAATCCACCATGCGCGGGTTCAATTCCCGTCGTTCGCCCATCATATTATTTCCAATTCCAAAAATTCGATTTTCAATGTTCCTATTTACGGCGACGAAGAATAAAACTATCACTATATTTGTTCCTTTTCCTACTTCTTCTTCCAAGCGCAGGATAACCCCAAGGGGTTGTGGGTTTTTTTCTACCAATTGGGGCTCTCCCTTCACCGCCCCCATGGGGATGGTCTACAGGGTTCATAACTACTCCTCTTACTACAGGACGCTTACCTAGCCAACACTTAGATCCGGCTCTACCCAAACTTTTTTGGTTCACCCCAACATTACCCACTTGTCCGACTGTTGCTAAGCAGTTTTTGGATATCAAACGGACCTCCCCAGATGGTAATCTTAATGTGGCCGATTTACCCTCTTTTGCAATCAGTTTCGCTACAGCGCCTGCTGCTCTAGCTAATTGTCCACCCTTTCCAAGTGTGATTTCTATGTTATGTATGGCCGTGCCTAAGGGCATATCGGTTGAAGTAGATTCTTCTTTTTTATCAATCAAAACCCCTTCCCAAACTGTACAAGCTTCTTCCAAAGCATACGGCTTTCTAGATGTATATGATGATATCTAGACAGATGGATCTTATATGAATCGTATGATGAAGTACCACATGAGTGGATATATAGGAATCCAAATCTGCCGAATCACTTATGTTATGATCTTCTACATCCTAGGTCTCCCCGTTCCGTCATCTGGCTTATGTTCTTCATGTAGCATTCAGACCGGATGACTCTATGAAATTACGTCGATACTTGCACATATTACGGGTAACGTAGGAGACATCTCTATTTTTCCCCGGGGGGTCTTTCTAATTACCACTGCTTAGCTTTCAATTCGCCTCTGACCATCAAATGAAATGTGAATAACCCGTCCTCCTCTCTTTGAAACAAGGGGCGCTTCCGGTTCTGTGCGCGCTTCAAACAATTTTGTCTTCTCCATATTACCATATCTCTAGAGT